AAGTTAAAAAAAAATAAATTAATCCTTCGAATCCTTGTTGCGGAGTCCATAAATTGTGTGTTTCCTCATTGAATCATAACGACTTGTTTCAATTTTGACTCTATTTTCTGGTAGTATCCGTAAAAAACTACGTCGAGTCTTTCCTGAAACATAACCTAGAATCGGATCTTCAATCTTCAGTATCTAAACGAACCCGGAACATACGGTTGAGAGGCGATTCGGTAATTTAATCTTCATGAATCCGTTTTTGTTCGTTCATTAGAGGTAAAACCCCCGTGAAGTATCAACTAATGGAGGAGGAACAGTATTGGACAACTCGTCTCTTTTCTTTTTTTTTTTTTTACAATTTTAAATAGTACGTTTGAGATCCAATTTGTATATTACAAGTATTACCATATATAACACAAAATTTCTCCTCCGATTCCCTCTAGCCGAGCCTCCCGGTCTGTCATTATACCTCGAGAAGTAGAAATAATTACAATCCCCATCCCTCCCAAAATTCGAGGAATTCGTTGAGAGTTGGAATAAATTCGTAGACCGGGCCGACTGATCCGTTTTAAATTTAAAATATTTATATAGGGTCTTTTTGTAGTCCTTCTGTGTTGTAATGTTAAAACCAAAAAATTTTTGTTATTTTCTCGATGTGTTCTCACATTTTCGATAAAACCTTCTTGTAAAAGTATTTTAACAATATTTTCCGTAATATTAGTAAATGTTATTCGAACTACCCGTTTTTTATCCCTATCGGCATTTCGTATAGAGGTTATTATCTCGGCAATAGTATCCCTACCCATGGTAAACTAAAATTATTAGTGAATCTAAATTTGATATAATCAACATGTGTTTTTTACGTATTTGGTTATTTATAAATATGACTAATCAATAACGATATATGCGTGAGATACAATCTTATTTCTTTCAAATACTCCAACTCTATATGATCTCGATTTATAATACCTCGGGAGCTAAGGAAACTATTTTAGTAAAATTTAATTGTCTCAACTCCCGGGCGATCGCGCCAAAAATTCGCGTTCCTTTTGGATTTCCTTCTTGATCAATAACAACCGCAGCGTTGTCATCATATCGTATTATCATACCGTTGTCACGTTTGAGCTCTTTACAGGTACGTACAATTACAGCTCTGACCACTTCTGATCTTTTTAAGGGCATATTTGGTACTGCTTCTTTAATCACAGCAACAATAACGTCACCTATATAAGCATATCGACGGTTGCTAGCTCCTATGATTCGAATACACATCAATTCTCGAGCCCCACTGTTATCTGCTACATTTAAATGTGTCTGAGGTTGAATCATATCATTTTGTAATCTGTTCTTTCAATGCAAAGGACGAAGAAAAAAAAGAAATATTCCTTGTCTAAAATAAAAAATTTGCAATTTTCCAAGACCCATTTCATTTCTTTTGGTTCTCCCTTTTTTATCCCTTATCCCGAAATAATGAATTGAGTCCGTAGAGGCATTTTTGATGCTGCTATTGAAGTCGCCCTTCTAGCTATATTTTCTGTTACTCCGGTCATTTCATAAAGTATTCGACCTGGTTTAACAACAGCTACCCAATATTCGGGGGATCCTTTCCCCGAGCCCATACGCGTTTCGGCAGGTCTTACTGTAACTGGTTTGTCTGGAAATATCCGTACCCATATTTTGCCACCACGACGTACATTTCGTGTCATTGCTCGACGACCTGCTTCTATTTGTCTAGATGTGATCCAAGCAGGTTCAAGTGCCCGAAGAGCATATTTCCCGAAACATATATGATTCCCTCGATACGATATTCCTTTCATTCTTCCTCTATGTTGTTTACGGAATCTGGTTCTTTTGGGGTTATAGTTGATGGTTGTTTCTGAATTCCATCTCTACTACAGAACCATACATGAGAATTTCTTCTCATATGGCTCCTCGCGATTTCATTTTAATAAAAATAAATATATTTATTTTTACTATTTTACAGCGAATCTTGGTATTCTTTGAGATTCAATCTAATCTAGTAGCAATTTGTGTATCTGGTTTGAATAGGTAACTAACCATTTTCTATTGGATAAATCATAGAATTCTTTTTTTTTATAATTTTGTTTGTTTTATTGTTTTTAAAATTTAGCAATTCAAAAAAAAAATGTTTTCGCGGGCGAATATTTACTCTTCTATTTCAGAATTGTCTAGTGACTTCTCAGAATATATGAATGAATTTTCGGCTCGTTCCGCCATCCCAACCAGCGAATCATTAAGATTAATTTTACATAAATTTAATAAAAAAAAGAAAATCTTTTATATTCACAGCTTACATCGTTCCCATCACTTCTTACTTAATGGTTAGGTTCTAATTTTACAATGGAGCTCATAATGCAATTTGTTCTCGAGTCAACTTTCTCAGTCTTTATTGACCCCAAGCTCTTAATTTTTTTTGTTTTGTGCTAGTAATTTTAGTAACTAGGAAGAAGGGTCCTTTTATTTTAATTATAGATGAATTCATATTGATGCT